TATACCACTTCTACGAATAGCTCTTAATGCTGCATCTCTTCCAAGACCGGGACCTTTTATCATGACTTCTGCTCGTTGCATGCCTTGATCCGCTACCGTTCGAATAGCATTTGCTGCTGCGGTTTGAGCGGCAAATGGTGTCCCCCTTCGTGTACCCTTGAAGCCACACGAACCGGCAGAGGACCAACAAATCACCCGACCCCGTACATCTGTAACAGTCACAATGGTATTGTTGAAACTAGCTTGAACATAAATAACACCCTTTGGTATTTTACGAGGATGCTTACGCGAACCAATACGTCCATTTTTACGTGAACCAATTTTTGGTATAGGTTTTGCCATATTTTATTATTTTAAAAATTAAAAAATATAAGTCCGAAATATATGGATATATCCATTTCCTGTCAAAAACGGATTCTTTACTATATTTCTATCTTAATTATATTCTATTTCTACTAAGATAGATTTGAAATATAAAGCAATAATATTTGTTATTTGTTATAATACTTATAACATAGAATAGATTCTAATATAGAATCTATACTATATTTTTGTTTTGTGAAAATATTATCCTTGTCTTTGTTTATGTCTTGGATTGGAACAAATTACTATAATTCGCCCTCGTCTGCGGATCAATCGACATTTTTCACAAATTTTACGAACAGAGGCTCCTATTTTCATATTTATCATTCCTTAACTTAATGCCGAATCTATTTATTGGAAGAAAATAGGGTTTCCTTATTACATTTTTTACTTTCCCGGTCATCGTATCGTATACATATAAAAGAAGAGTACGTGGAATTTTCTTGGAAACATAGCCCAGAATCTTATTTAAATTCTATTTTTTCTATAAAGGAACCTGGAATATACCCTGAGAAGTGATTCAATAATTAAATCTTCATGAATTTTTTGCTTTCTATTCTAGTTAATTAAATCCTCTTTACACATTCACTAATGTATTAGGAGTAATATTAGAAATCTGTGTTTTCGCTCTCCATTGACAAGAATGAATAGAAGTTTTTTATATAATTCGGATATCAAATAAGAATATCCGAAAAATTACCATATATAACATAAAACTTCTCCGCCGATTCTTTCTAATCGAGCCTCTCGATCTGTCATTATACCTCTAGAAGTAGAAAGAATTACAATCCCCATACCTCCTAAAATTCTAGGAATTCGTTGATAGTTAGAATAGATTCGGAGACCTGGTGTACTGATCCTTTTTAAATTTAAAAACGTTTTAGATGATCCTTTCCTATTTCTTCTATATCGTAGAGTTAAAACTAAAAAGTATTTGTTGTTTTCCCGATGTTTTCTGACGTTTTCAACAAAACCCTCTCGTAAAAGTATTTTAACAATGTTTTCGATAATATTAGTAAGTGGTATTTGAACTGTTCTTTTTCTATTCATGTCAGCATTGCGTATCAAGGTTATTATATCAGCGATGGTATCTTTACCCATGATAAATGAAAATGATTTTTGTTCCTTACTTTCAATATAATCAACGTGCTCCCATTTTTTGATTCAATAAAATATCTAATTATTGAATATGAGAATATAATGAATACTTTAATACTATATATATATAATCTTATTCTAATCTAATAGGATAATGTATATATATATAGAAGATTCTCAAACTAAAAAAAAATCGAATATTAGAAAATGAACTTTTATACTAATTAATTTGGAATGCGAATTCTGAATTCTATTTTTTATAGAATTCAGAATTCGCATTTTGATTTTGAATATATAAATATATATATTTCATTCCTTTTTTTCTATCTATTATATTATTATTTTTGAAATATTAATTACATAATTGAAATTATTAAATGATATACCCATATAATGATCTCGTATTATAATACCTCGGGTGCTAATGAAACTATTTTAGTAAAATTTAACTGTCTCAATTCTCGAGGTATTGCGCAAAAAATTCGAGTTCCTTTTGGATTTCCTTCTTTATCAATTACAACCGCAGCATTATCATCATACTTTATTATCATACCATTACTACGTTTGAGTTCTTTACAAGTACGTACAATTACAGCTCTGATCACTTCTGATCTTTCTAAAGGCGTATTTGGTACTGCTTTTTTAATTACAGCAACAACAATGTCACCAATATAAGCATACCGTCGATTACTAGCTCCTATGATTCGAATACACATCAATTCGCGAGCTCCACTATTATCGGCTACATTTAAATAGGTTTGAGGTTGAATCATATCATTTTTTTTTATCTTTCAGTCAAAAAGTTGAAGTAAAAAAAATATTCTGTGTTCAAAAAAAAAAAAAGAAACCCACAATTGCAATTTTTTTTCATACTAAAGACCTCTTTCCTTCGAATGATTATTCTGAAAGAATGAATTGAGTTCGTATAGGCATTTTCGATGCTGCTATTGAAATAGCTTTTCTAGCTATAGTTTCTGAGACCCCACTCATTTCATAAAGTATTTTGCCGGGTTTAACGACAGCTACCCAATATTCAGGAGATCCCTTTCCCGAACCCATACGCGTTTCGGTAGGTCTTACTGTAACAGGTTTGTCTGGAAATATGCGTACCCATATTTGTCCACCCCGACGGACATTTCGTGACATTGCCCGGCGCCCTGCTTCTATTTGTCTAGATGTGATCCAAGCGGGTTCAAGTGCCTGCAGAGCATATTTGCCGAAGCAAATACGATTACCTCGATAGGCTTTTCCTTTCATTCTTCCTCGATGTTGTTTACGGAATCTGGTTCTTTTAGGGTTATAGTTGATGGTTGTTTCTCAATTCCATCTCTATTACAGAACCGTACATGAGATTTTCACCTCATACGGCTCCTCACGAATGAATCGATTCAAAAATATTTAATCGATAACAAAATATACAATAACATACATGTTGATCTATTAGAAATTTGTATATCTTGCTTTGATATATATTGTTTTGGTATAAGATTCTAACGAATCTGTATTTGTCTTTTCTTTTTATTATCGTATCGGATTGGCAAAAATTTTGAAATAAAAAAAGAAAAAAAATTATTGCGGGCGAATATTTACTCTTTCATTATCAATTTCAGATGGAATGTAGGGTTAGTCCACAATTCCTCAAAAAACAATGAATTGGTTCTTAGTTTCTTCCGCCATCCCACCTAATGAATTATTAAGATTTGTTTTTACTTAAAAAAAAATTATCTTAGGTATTCACAGGTTCCGTCGTTCCCATCGCTTTTCGATTTATGGTTAGGTCTAAATTCTACAATGGAGCCTCTATTAATAAGATTTTATTTTAATAAAATTTTATTATTTATTTTATTCTTTTTTGTTGAATCAACCTTCTCAGTTTGATTGATTCGCGGCTCTGGATTTTTTTATTCTAGGAATATATTCCATCCATTATGGATGAATTTTTAATATGGATGCTTTATTACACTACCTTTTATGAGATGACCCATAGACCTTTACATATTAGAATTCTATATCATTGATATCTTTTTTTTCTCTCTTTCTTTCACCTCTTCGTTTATCTGTATATTCTTATTGCTTTACAACTCATAATCAGATTCGTTTTTATTTCCGTTTTCAGTTGCTATAATTATATAACCCCATATATCTTTATTTATTTGGACGGGTTCTTTATATCCAGATAATGCGAAGCGATGAGTAGGTTATTAGTTCTTTAGTTCTTTATTAAAAAATTCGTAGAATTTTTGTTTTAATTGAACCACTCTAAAAAAACCAACGAGTCGCACACTAAGCATAGCAATTCCTTCCCTATAAAATAATTATTAAAATTTTTTATTGAATCTTATAAAATTTGTCATTTATTCTTTTGGAATAAGAATATATTAAGAATTCCTCATTTTTTGTTTTATCCAAAGATGGAAGCTTAAAGATACGGAAAAGTTTATTATTCTTTGTTTAGAAATATCCAAACTTTGATCCCTAATACCCCATAAATAGTTCGAACTGGATAAGAACAATAATCAATTTTAGCTCGAATGGTTTGTAGAGGAACCCTACCTTCTCTGATCCATTCTACACGTGCAATTTCTTTTCCGTCGATACGTCCCGCAATTTGTACTTGAACTCCTTTTGTACCCGCCTGTTCGGCTAATTCCATAGCTTTTTTGATTGCTTTACGAAACGGAATTCTATTCTTTAATTGTCCGGCTATAAATTCTGCAAGAATATTAGGGTCTCTATAAGCATTTGGAATTCTTGTAATTGCAATATTGAGTTTTCGGTTCACACAATTCAGTTTTTTTTGCACATTTATCTGTAATTCTTCGATTCTTCGAGGCTTACCCTCGATTAATAACTTGGGAACTGCCATATAGATTATGACTTGAATCAGATCGATTCTTTTTTTAATCTTTATCCGTCCAATTCCCTCTACACCAGAGGATATTCTTATTGTTTTTTGTATATAATTCTTGATACAATCTCGTATTATTTTATCTTCTTTTAGATTCTCGGAATAATTTGTTGGTTGTGCAAACCAAATAGAATCATGACTTTGAGTTGTACCAAGTCTGAAACCAAGCGGATGTATTTTTTGTCCCATAATTCCTCACTACTCTATATAAAATGATACGACTTATTTTTCTACTTTTTTATCTTTTTGTTATATATCTTTATGACTCATTGACTTAGTTCGTTGAAATTTAGATTGTGACTAGCATTTGCTGCTGGAGAATAAACCAATTCAAAAAAAATGTTAACGACGAGATCTATTATCATTTTTCGCATATCCTAGGACGTTTCGAGTAGGTGAAAATTCTCCCAATTTATGGCCTACCATACGATCTGTTATATAAATAGGTAAATGCTCTTTTCCATTATGGATAGCAATGGTATGCCCAATCATTGTAGGTATAATGGTAGATGCTCTCGACCAAGTTATTATTATTTCTTTTTCTCCTTTTGTGTTAAGCTTATTAATTTTTCTTAATAAATGATTCGCTACAAAAGGATTTTTTTTTAGTGAACGTCCCATAGTTAATTAT